GAACCCAAGTACTCTCTTGCGAATCCATGAAACAACTCTCAGAAATATTTTTCCCTTTTGGAAGATACAGGGGCGAAACAATCAACCTATTGATATTGCAAGACCAAAAAGATTCTTCCAATGTCTCATTTCTGGGTCCAATGGAATTCATAGGTATAGGAAGAAGCCCCATCAAATAGAGATTTTTTCTTTCGACAATCTTTCGATTGTTAATACGAGATATAAGGACCGCTACTACAAGCAGTATTATACCTTTGATCGTGAAATATCGATTGCTTCTTGAACCCTGTGAATCACGTGAAAGTAGGATACTCCAAATTCGGGGGTCAAAGAGTTTCATAAAACGTTCTTGGTGGAAAAGAATGTGAGTGAAAGATCCCACTGAATCGAATTTGGTCCATGAATCTAAGAAATAGTGAGAATTCTTGATCTCTCTCAATATCTCTCTCAATTCGAAGATCCAGGATTTGAATTGATGTCCTCTCATTGATTCCTCCTAAAGATTTCATTTCAATTGGAATTTGGTTATTTACGATGTACGATGATCCCTGTTAAGCATCCATGGCTGAATGGTTAAAGCGCCCAACTCATAATTGGCAAATTCGTAGGTTCAATTCCTGCTGGATGCACGCCAATGGGAACGTTCAATAAGTCTATTAGAATTGGCTCTGTATCAATGGAATCTCATCATCCATACATACCGAATTGGTATGGTATATTCATACCATAACATATGAACAGTAAGAACTAGAATTCTTATTGATACTGGAACTCATAGGGAATAAAATGGATTTATGGATGGAATCAAATATGCAGTATTTACAGAAAAAAGTATTCGGTTATTGGGGAACAATCAATATACTTCTAATGTCGAATCAGGATCAACTAGGACAGAAATAAAGCATTGGGTCGAACTCTTCTTTGGCGTCAAGGTAATAGCTATAAATAGTCATCGAGTCCCGGGAAAGGGTAGAAGAATGGGACCTATTATGGGACATACAATGCATTACAAACGTATGATCATTACGCTTCAACCAGGTTATTCTATTCCACCTCTTATAGAGAAAAGAACTTAAAGCAAAATACTTAATAACACGGCGATACATTTATACAAAACTTCTACCCCGAGCACACGCAATGGAGCCATAGACAGTCAAGTAAAATCCAATCCACGAAATAATTTGATCCATGGACAGCGTCGTTGTAGTAAAGGTCGTAATGCCAGAGGAATCATTACCGCAGGGCATAGAGGGGGAGGTCATAAGCGTCTATACCGTAAAATAGATTTTCGACGGAATGATAAAGACATATCTGGTAGAATCGTAACCATAGAATACGACCCTAATCGAAATGCACACATTTGTCTCATACACTATGGGGATGGTGAGAAGAGATATATTTTACATCCCAGAGGGGCTATAATTGGAGATACCATTGTTTCTGGTACAGAAGTTCCTATATCAATGGGAAATGCCCTACCTTTGAGTGCGGTTTGAACTATTGATTTACGTAATTGGAAGTAACCAATTAGGTTTACGACGAAACCTAGAAATCGATCACTGATCCAATTTGAGTACCTCTACGGGAGAAACCTCAGCAGAAAACTGTTGAGTAACGGCAGCAAGTGATTGAGTTCAGTAGTTCCTCATAGAAAATTATTGACTCTAGAGATATGGTAATATGGAGAAGACAAAAAAAAATTGTTTGAAGCACGCACAGAACCGGAGAGCGCCCCTTGTTTCAAAGAGAGGAGGCCGGGTTATTCACATTTAATTTGATGGTCAGAGGCGAATTAAAAGCTAAGCAGTGGTAATTATAAAGATCCCCCGGGGAAAAATAGAGATGTCTCCTACGTTACCCGTAATATGTGGAATGGAAGTATTGACGTAATTTCATAGAGTCATTCGGTCTGAATGCTACATGAAGAACATAAGCCAGATGACGGAACGGGGAGACCTAGGATGTAGAAGATCATAACATGAGTGATTCGGCAGATTTGGATTCCTATATATCCACTCATGTGATACTTCATCATACGATTCATATAAGATCCATCTGTCTAGATATCATCATATACATCTAGAAAGCCGTATGCTTTGGAAGAAGCTTGTACAGTTTGGGAAGGGGTTTTTATTGATAAAAAAGAAGAATCTACTTCAACCGATATGCCCTTAGGCACGGCCATACATAACATAGAAATCACACTTGGAAAGGGTGGACAATTAGCTAGAGCGGCAGGTGCTGTAGCGAAACTGATTGCAAAAGAGGGTAAATCGGCCACATTAAGATTACCATCTGGGGAGGTCCGTTTGATATCCAAAAATTGCTTAGCAACAGTCGGACAAGTGGGTAATGTTGGGGTGAACCAAAAAAGTTTGGGTAGAGCCGGATCTAAGCGTTGGCTAGGTAAGCGTCCTGTAGTAAGAGGAGTAGTTATGAACCCTGTAGACCATCCCCATGGGGGCGGTGAAGGGAGAGCTCCGATTGGTAGAAAAAAACCCACAACTCCTTGGGGTTATCCTGCGCTTGGAAGAAGAAGTAGGAAAAGGAAAAAATATAGTGATAGTTTTATTCTTCGTCGCCGTAAATAAATAAGAATATAGAAAACTGAATTTTTAGAATTTGAAATAATGTGATGGGCGAACGACGGGAATTGAACCCGCGCGTGGTGGATTCACAATCCACTGCCTTGATCCACTTGGCTACATCCGCCCCTTATCTAGCTAAAGGATTTTAGCTTTTTTCTTTTTCCATTCATCATTATTGTATTTATTCTTACCTTCATACTTAGATCGATATATTGGGCATAGAATGCCCATTTCAAAAATGTAATGTAATAAAGGAGTAATCCCCTGTGACACGTTCAATAAAAAAAAATCCTTTTGTAGCTAATCATTTATGGGCAAAAATTGAAAAACTAAACATAAGGGAGGAGAAAGAAATAATAGTAACTTGGTCTAGGGCATCTACCATTATACCCACAATGATTGGCCATACAATTGCTATTCATAATGGAAAGGGGCATTTACCTATTTATATAACAGATCGTATGGTGGGTCATAAATTGGGAGAATTCGTGCCTACTCTAACTTTCGCAAGACATGAAAAAACCGATAATAAATCTCGTCGTTAATTTTTTCATTTTTTTTATTTAATTAAAATTTATAAAAAATAATTAAAAAGATAAGATTTTAATTAAAAATAAAAATATAATATTTTAATTTTATAAGTAAAATTAGGCAGTTTTTATTCATTTTAGTGGGGATAACCTTATGATAAATAGAAAGAACTCGCGTTGGAGTACAGAAATTAAAGCTTTAGCTCAACATAAACATATATGTATGTCGGTTTTCAAAGCACGAAGAGTAATTGATCAGATTCGTGGACGCTCCTATGAAGAAGCACTTATGATACTAGAACTTATGCCTTATCGAGCATCTTATCCCATTTTGAAATTAGTTTTTTCCGCGGCAGCAAATGCTAGTAATAACATGGGCTTAAACAAAGCTTATTTATTTATTAGTAAAGCTGAAGTTAACACAGGTACTATTGTGAAAAAATTAAGACCCCGGGCTCGAGGACGTAGTTATCCGATAAAAAGACCTACTTGTCATATAACAATTATATTGAGGGATAAAACTAAATTATTTAAAGATGAATCTTAACTTTCGATTCATCTTTCGAAAAATATATATATGGAAAGATAATCTAATAGAAAAATATGGGACAAAAAATAAATCCACTTGGTTTCAGACTTGGTACAACCCAAAGTCATCATTCCTTTTGGTTCGCACAACCACAAAATTATTCCGCGGGTATACAGGAAGATGAAAAAATACGGAATTGTATCAAGGATTATGTACAAAAAAATAAGAGAACGTCCTCAGGTTTCGAAGGAATAGCACGTATACAAATAAAAAAAAGAATCGATTTGATCCAAGTCATAATCCATATTGGATTCCCTAATTTATTAATAGAGGGCCGAACACGAGGAATCGAAGAATTACAGATGAATGTACAAAAGGAGTTTCATTCTGTGAACCGTAGACTCAACATTGCTATAACAAGAGTTGAAAAACCTTATGGACAACCTAATATTCTTGCGGAATATATAGCTTTACAATTAAAAAATAGAGTTTCATTTCGAAAAGCAATGAAAAAAGCTATTGAATTAACTGAACAAACGGATACAAAAGGAATTCAAGTACAAATTGCCGGGCGTATCGACGGAAAAGAAATTGCACGTGTCGAATGGATCAGAGAGGGTAGGGTTCCTCTACAAACAATTCGTGCTAAAATTGATCATTGTTCCTATACAACTCGAACTATCTATGGAGTATTAGGCATAAAAATTTGGATATTTGTAGACGAGAAATAATGGACCTTTATTTGTCTTGCCGTTCTGTCCAGTGATAGAACAAAAAAAAAGAAAAAAATGACAAATTTGATTTTTTATTCCATTAACATTAAATCAAACAAAACTGAGCAATTCAAATTCTATAAGGTTGAATAAAAATTAGATTGATCATTTAAGAGAATTGCTATGCTTAGTGTGTGACTCGTTAGTTTTTTTGTTAGTTTATAGTATAGTTGGAATTCAAAAAATTTGACCGACCCTCACTATGAGCTTACTAACTATATAAACTAAATAACCAACTTATGGCTTCGTTTCATATTGTCGAGATTCCAAGAAACAGTCACTATATGACTAGATCGATCATATAGTTGTAGCAACTGAAATTTTTTCATAAAAATTTTAAATCTTATTATAGGTTGCGAAACAAAAATAAAGGGATGTGGATAAATGGAAGGATGATAGTAAAGAAAGAACACAAAGTATCCATGATATATGATTCCAATATGTATGGTTTATGAATTATCTCACAAAAGGCAATGTGATAAAGCATCAATACTGATATAATATCAATAATTTAAAGATAACGAGCCTCGGGTTAATATAAACTAAGAAAATTAACTCAGGAACAAATTTTGTTGGGGTTCCATTGCGGAGTTCGGGCCTAACCATTAACGAAGAGGCTATGGGAACGACAGAACCCATGATTGCATAGGATTTCATGAAAACAAACGAATCCTAATGATTCATTGGGTGGGATGGCGGAACGAACCAAGAACAAATTGATTTATTCTAAAAGTAACAAGGTCTTGACCCTACGAATGTAGCACGAAAGAGTCAATATTCGCCCGCGAAACCCTTAGTTTTTAGTTATTGAATTACATACAATCTACATTTTGTTTTAGCGCGATTCGATACAAAATAAATAATGTTGATCTGGTATATAAAGCTTACTCTTAACTATATAACATAACAATACTAAACTATCCTAGAATAACAAAATCAAATAATATAACAAAACAAAATAACATAATAAATTCCATTACATTACTAAGTGTATTGTGTATCATTTATTAATATTAAATATATGTGTATCCGTAGTAATATTAATGAATTTAAATATATGTGTATCCGTAGTAATATTAATGAATCATTTCATTCGCGAGGAGCCGGATGAAAAGAAACTCTCATGTCCGGTTCTGCAGTAGAGATGGAATTTAATTAAGAAAGAACCATCAACTATAACCCCAAAAGAACAAAATTTCGTAAACAACATAGAGGAAGAATGAAAGGAATATCTTGTCGAGGCAATCGTATTTGTTTCGGCGGATACGCTCTTCAAGCACTTGAACCCGCTTGGATCACGGCTAGACAGATGGAAGCAGGACGAAGAGCAATGACACGATATGCGCGTCGTGGCGGAAAAATATGGGTACGTATATTTCCCGACAAACCTGTTACAGTAAGACCCGCAGAAACACGTATGGGTTCGGGGAAGGGGGCCCCCGAATATTGGGTATCCGTTGTTAAACCGGGTCGAATACTTTATGAAATGGGCGGAGTATCAGAAACTGTAGCCAGAGCAGCTATTAAAATAGCTGCGCGCAAGATGCCTATACGAACTCAATTCGTTATTGAGGGATAGGGATGCAGAAATTAAAAGATAAGGTGATGATGAAAAATAGAAGTTTATTTTTTTATAGACAGACAATATTTCTTTTTATTTCTTTTTTATCCTTTGCAGCAAAATAACAGATTAAAATAAAAATGATATGATTCAACCTCAGACCCTTTTGAATGTAGCGGATAATAGTGGAGCTCGAAAATTGATGTGTATTCGAGTCCTAGGAGCTGGTAACCAACGATATGCTCATATTGGTGACGTTGTTGTTGCCGTAATCAAAGAAGCAGTACCAAATATGCCTCTAGAAAGATCAGAAGTTATTAGGGCTGTAATTGTGCGTACATGTAAAGAACTCAAACGTGACAACGGCATGATAATACGATATGATGACAATGCCGCAGTTGTTATTGATCAAGAAGGAAATCCAAAAGGAACTCGAGTTTTTGGTGCGATCGCTCGGGAATTGAGACAGTTGAATTTTACTAAAATAGTTTCATTAGCTCCCGAGGTATTATAAATACTAGTAGTATATTAAATATACTATGATATAGCGAGGTATCTGGAATGGGTCAAGTCAATTAGTAGATTGTGTATCACGCATATACTTTTAATTAATTTAATTAATATAAATAAATTTAATTATTTTTTATTAAAATAATAAATAAACATGTTTATTATATAAAAATTAGGGGGTACCAATAATTATAGTTCGCCATGGGTAAGGATACTATTGCCGATATAATAACTTCTATAAGAAATGCTGACATGGATAAAAAAAGAACGGTTCGAATAGCATCTACTAATATTACCGAAAACATTGTAAAAATACTTCTACGAGAGGGTTTTATCGAAAACGTTCGTAAACATCAGGAAAGTAACAAATGTTTCTTGGTTTTAACCCTACGACATAGACGGAATCGAAAGGGAATATATAGAACTATTTTAAAACGTATCAGCCGACCCGGTCTACGAATCTATTCCAACTATCAACAAATTCCTAAGATTTTAGGTGGAATGGGAATTGTAATTCTTTCGACTTCTCGAGGTATAATGACAGATCGAGAAGCTCGACTAGAAAAAATCGGGGGAGAAATTTTGTGTTATATATGGTGATCTTATACCCCTTCCTCCTGTTATCTTAATTTTATCTCTAACTTCCCTTGTTGGAAAAAGAGAGTAAAAATAAATTATATAATCCTTTCTCCATTAGTTGATACTTCAAGAGGCTTACCTCGAATAAAAGACTAAAATTAATTCATGAAGGTTTAATTATTGAATCGCTTCCCAACGGTATGTTCCGGATCCTTTTAGATAATGAAGATCTAATTCTAGGTTATGTTTCAGGGAGGATACGGCACAGTTTTATATAGATACTACCATGAGATAGAGTCAAAATTGAAATAAGTGGTTATGATTCAACCAAGGGACGTAGAATTTTATCGAATTCACAAATTCGAACTATTAGGTGATTTTTTAAACATTCCTTTCATAGGGATACAATTTGAAGTTAAAAAAATGAAGAAACTTATTTTTTTCAAGGATGTAGATTCAGAATTAAGGTAAGGAATGAGAAATATGAAAATAAGGGCTTCCGTTCGTAAAATTTGTGAAAAATGTCGACTTATCCGTAGGCGTGGACGGATTATAGTGATTTGTTCCAATCCGAGACATAAACAGAGACAAGGGTAATCTTTCTAAACTAAATAAAGAATTTTCTAAAAGAAAAAGAAGGACCCGTGTAAAAGAATCTGTTTTAACATGAAATGGATATCTCCGTATCTTTCCGTATATTTCTGACTCATATTTATGAGATGATAAAATATGACAAAACCTATACCAAGAATTGGTTCGCGTAAGAATGGGCGTATTAGTTCACGCAAGAATGGACGTAGAATACCAAAAGGTGTTATTCATGTTCAAGCAAGTTTCAACAATACCATTGTAACTGTTACAGATGTACGAGGACGAGTAGTTTCTTGGGCCTCCGCGGGTACTTCTGGATTCAAAGGCACAAAACGAGGGACACCCTATGCTGCTCAAGCGGCAGCCATAAATGCTATTCGTACGGTGGTTGATCAGGGCATGCAACGAGCAGAAGTTATGATAAAAGGCCCCGGTCTCGGAAGAGATGCAGCATTACGAGCCATCCGTAGAAGTGGTCTACTATTAAGTTTCGTGCGCGATGTAACACCTATGCCACATAATGGATGTCGACCCCCTAAAAAAAGACGTGTGTAGAAATAAGAATTAAATGGATTTCAAGAGAAATAAATGATTCAATGATCTGATTAAATAACAATATTTAGTATGGTTCGAGAGGGAGTAGGAGGGTCCACTCGAACATTACAGTGGAAGTGTGTTGAATCAAAAATAGATAGTAAGCGTCTTTATTATGGTCGTTTCATTCTGTCCCCACTTATGAAAGGTCAAGCCGATACCATAGGTATTGCCATGCGAAGGGCTTTACTTGGAGAAATAGAAGGAACATGTATCACACGCGCAAAATCTGAGAAGGTACCACATGAATATTCTACAATAGTAGGTATTAAAGAATCAGTCCACGAAATATTAATAAATTTGAAAGAAATTGTATTGAGAAGTACTCTATATGGAGTTAGAGACGCATCTATTTGCGTCAGAGGTCCTAGACACGTAACCGCTCAAGATATCATCTCACCACCTTCTGTGGAAATAGTGGACACGACACAGCATATAGCTAACCTGACGGAACCAATTGATTTGTGTATTGAATTACAAATCAATAGGGATCGCGGATATCGTATGAAACCCACAAATAACTCTCAAGATGGAAGTTACCCTATAGATGCCATATTCATGCCTATTCGAAATGCAAATCATAGTATTCATTCTTATGGGGATGGAAATGAAAAACAAGAGATACTTTTTCTAGAAATATGGACAAACGGGAGTTTAACTCCTAAGGAAGCACTTTATGAAGCTTCTCGTAATTTGATTGATTTATTTATTCCTTTTCTACATGCGGAGGAAGAGGGCATTAATTTCACGGAAAATAAAAACAGGTTTACTCTATCCCCTTTTACCTTTCAAGATAGATTAAGTAATTTAAAGAAAAACAAAAAAATAATTCCATTGAAATTTATTTTTATTGACCAGTTAGAATTGCCTTCCAGGACCTACAATTGTCTCAAAAGATCCAATATACATACATTATTGGACCTTTTGAGTAATAGTAATAGTCAAGAAGACCTTATGAGAATTGAATATTTTCGCATAGAAGATGTAAAACAGATATTGGACACCCTACCAGAAGCATTTCATAATCGATTTACCTAATAAAAAATTTTCATTTTAAATCCATTCTATAATAATATATATATAAATGATATATTATTATTATAGAATGAATTTAGTTTTTAATCTTCAGCACGATCCGTACTCAGCTCAAAATGGAATATAATCAAATTAATGTATCTAAAGTCTTGCTTCAAAGTAAATCTTCCTTAGATACTTAATACTTATGTACGGTATTTCAAAGTTTAATTGATTTGAATTTGAAAAAGACCTAAAGTGAGGGATTTATCAATAGGTAATGTTGCTCCAATACCTAACCAAAGAGCTACTACGGTACCGATAAAAAAGACTGTTGTAGCTACTGGACGACGAAATGGATTTTGGAATTTATTAACATTCTCCAAAAAGGGTACTGTCAATAATCCTGTTGGTACTGAAACCATTAAAAGAACACCCAATAACTTATTGGGTACTGTACGGAGTATTTGAAATACGGGAAAGAAGTACCATTCAGGTAATATTTCCAAAGGAGTCGCAAATGGATCCGCCGGTTCACCAATCATTGACGGTTCTAGAACCGCTAAGCCCACGTTACACGCAATAGTACCTAGAATTACTACCGGAAAAATATATAAAAGATCATTGGGCCATGCGGGTTCTCCATAATAATTATGCCCCATCCCTTTAGCCAATTTAGCTCTTAATACAGGATCATTCAAATCAGGTTTTTTTGTTATTGGGATAGGTGAATTCTTAATTCTTATGGATCCATCCCCCGAAGGAACCGGACATGATAATTTTTAATCATCCGGCTCGAGCAAGAATCAAAGGAATAATAGAAATAGATCCGTATCAAATCTATATTTCATACATATCCGTGCTATATATTAATATATAATAACTCGATGTAAGATAAGAAATGCCCGATTCAATTTTCCGAAGTTGCAATTATTCATTGAAAAGAATTAAGTTCTTACAGATAAATGCTCAATATCCAAGTAGGCTTACAAATTTGATCATGATCAAGTGCTTTTTGGATTGTCTCATGTCTTTTGATTGTTATTTATCCCCGCAACATTTTGATTTTATTACATACAAACAAAGTATTTACTTGTTACTAATAAAGTCTAGCCTCTGTTCTTCCTTAGATCCCTTATTTCACTCCGATAGTATCATAGATCTGGATCAATGCATAGGAAATGAATGCATTTCTATACTATAAATAAAATTAAAATAAGTAAGTGGAATAGATACAACATTAGGTCGTGCCACATTGTTTATTCTATGGGATCTTGCGGAGCCTACTCATACATGATCGGGTATGATCATAGAAAAAATTCTCCTCAAGTGAACCGGCATATCCCTACTATGTAGGGGGACTTACGTGGTGGTTGGATGCGGAGACACATTTTATTTGGTTGTAAATTCCAACGTGGCAGATCAAATCATATATCTGCATGGCCCAATCAATAGTTCAAGTCACACACTCCCATAATCCATCTTCTCTTCAGAGAATCCACTTCAACTATTGGTATCAAATAAGAAATACAATACTTCAGAGTTGAAGAGAGGTATCCAACCAAATAACATGTCTTATTTTTCAATAATCCATATTTGTAGCAATGAAATACAAGACTATTTTTTCTTCCTCCCCGAAATGATATATAATCAATTACAAATATATATATGATATATTTTCTCTATAAAGGACCTGAAATACCTTGCTTACGTATCATTGGGAAGTGCATTAACATAAATACGGCAGTAAGAAGAGGCAATACAAAAGTGTGTAAACTATAAAAACGGGTCAAAGTGGATTGGCCCACACTAGCACTTCCGCGTAATAGCTCTACCAAAGGTAATCCTATTACGGGAATCGCTTCAGGTACGCCTGTCACAATTTTTACTGCCCAATAACCAATTTGGTCCCGAGGTAAAGAATAACCAGTTACACCAAAAGACGCAGTCAATACGGCCAGAATCACACCTGTAACCCAAGTTAATTCGCGAGGTTTTTTAAATCCCCCTGTGAGATACACACGAAATACGTGCAAGATCATCATTAGAACCATCATACTTGCTGACCATCGATGAACTGATCGGATTAACCAACCAAAGTTAGCCTCAGTCATTATGTATTGAACAGAGGAAAAAGCCTCTGTAACGGTTGGACGATAGTAAAAAGTCATAGCAAAACCTGTGGCTACTTGTACTAAAAAACAAGTAAGTGTGATCCCCCCTAGACAATAAAATATGTTGACATGAGGAGGAACATATTTACTAGTTATATCATCTGCAATCGCCTGAATCTCGAGACGTTCTTCGAACCAATCATATACTTTATTAGGATAGGTAACCAAAAAATAGACCCCCCTTGAGAACCGTATATGAGAATTTAACCTCGTACGGCTCAAGCAGAAACAACACAAATCAAATACGGATTTTAACGGATATGTAATAGAAAGTTCAAATTCAAATTAGCCACTTGATTCAATTTGCCCCAAAAATACCAAATAACAAAAATCCGGAATCTCTTCTTTGTGATGATAATGCCAAAACAAAAATATCAAGTTGGCTCCCTCGTTCGTCTTTTTCTTTATGTTAATTGTTAAAATAAAGGCCTCTTGAATCTTCTCTTTCCTATTATTTTTTATTTGTTCTTTTTTGTGTAATAATACAGATTGACTCTTGTTTTACTAGTTATTGATAGGAATTCCCTTGTTGAGACCCTGTCAATCAATTGACACCTCAGATTCATACTAGAACCACGATGATTTAATAAAGCCCACGCTAAACGCAAAGGTTCTGTGAGTTAAGAACCATTTGATCATCACTTATCCAATTTCAATGAATGGATGTTATTAATAATTCAAAAAATATAAAGAAATGGGTGTCCGTTGACCTAATTTAGTCTGAAGGAAGAAAAAGCGTTTAATTTATAAAATACCTATTTGCATTTTTTTTTTTGAGTCCGGTCGCGAGGTCTGACTGAATAGTAAGTATGAATCATAGTTCAAATATTTCTTTTCTTGATCTATTCTACAATATTCATATTCCGTGCTCCAGATACTAGAATAAATATCCGACGAGGTAGAATCATCTTGATAGAGATGACAGACTATTCTCTGTATTATCAATAGGATCAATTATAACAAGTCACACACTCATATTCCGGAAATACCGAAACAAAAAAATTCCACGGTCGAACTACCAGAATGAGAAATCTGAGTCTTAAGTGCGTTTTTATTTTTTTATTAAAAAACTAGAACTAGGACTTTATAGTCCTTAGGAACCTAATTCATTGAAATTCCATCCAATAAAACGGATGAATTATAAATTTCCAAAATGATAGATAGAAATATTGCAAACAGAGCCATTGCGACCCCCATAAGTGGTGTAGTCCCCCAGCCCGGAGCTACTTTACCATATTCCGAATTCAATGGTTTCAATAAACTTCCTATAGTAGTTTGTCTTGGCCTAGATTTAGAACTATCCTCAACGGTTTGTGTAGCCATAAATCTTATTTAATGATTGGTTAAGATCTGTTGACTTTGTATACCATTTGGTTGTAGTTGTAAATAAACGATCTTATCGTAGATCCATTGTGATCCTTAAATTATCTAGAAATGGAAACAGCAACCCTAGTCGCCATCTTCATATCTGGTTTACTTGTAAGCTTTACTGGGTACGCCTTATATACCGCTTTTGGGCAACCCTCTCAACAATTAAGAGATCCATTCGAAGAACACGGGGACTAATTGAAGTAATGAGCCTACCAATGGTAGGCTCGTTACTTCAAATTAAGATGATCAAAAATCATTTTTTAGTCGGAACCTTAGGTGGTTCTCGAAAAAAGATAGCGAAAAAAATTATCCCTAAAGTCGAGACTAAGAGAAATGTATAAACCAATGCTTCCATAGATTTGATCGTGGTTTACAATTATAGCTTCCACAACTATTCATTTTGGATCATTTACTATAGTAAAGAAAGGGAAAGAATTAAAGATGGCGATTCAATCAAGTCACGATTTTTCTGGTACCTTATGTCATCAAAATGTCATCAAATAAAAAAAGTGGAGACGAAAGATACCAGAGTAATATTCTATCAGACTACTTGTCTTCTTGTAGTTGGATCTCCAAGCTTTTGGAATGCTCCAAATTCTACTTGAGAATCCAAATCTGGATCAATACCAGCAAAAACATCTCTAAACAAGGTTCTAGCGCCATGCCAAATGTGTCCGAAAAAGAAGAGCAAAGCAAATGTAGCATGCCCAAAAGTGAACCAACCCCTTGGACTGCTCCGAAAAACACCATCGGATTTCAAAGTAGCTCGGTCTAATTCAAAAATTTCACCTAATTGGGCGCGTCTAGCATATTTTTTCACAGTAGCAGGATCACTATAACTGACTCCATTGAGTTCGCCACCATAGAACTCGACAGTTACACCTACTTGTTCGACACTATACTTGGATTCTGCCCTTCTAAAAGGAACATCGGCTCTCACAATTCCGTCTCCGTCTACCAAAACTACGGGGAATGTTTCAAAAAAAGTGGGCATACGACGTACAAAAAGCTCGCGGCCTTCTTTATCTCTAAAGATGGGGTGTCCTAACCATCCAACAGCTATTCCATCCCCGCTGTCCATTGAGCCGGCTCTGAATAATCCCCCTTTTGCCGGATTATTACCAATGTAATCATAAAAAGCTAATTTTTCGGGGATTTTAGACCAAGCTTCCGAAAAACTCAGATTTTCAGCTAGTCCTGTGCCAACTCTTCGATATATTTCTTGCTGGAAGTATCCCTGATCCCACTGATAACGAGTGGGGCCAAATAATTCGATTGGGGTAGTTGCTGAACCATACCACATAGTTCCAGCAACTACGAAAGCTGCGAAAAAAACAGCAGCGATACTGCTGGAAAGTACAGTTTCAATATTGCCCATACGTAATCCTTTGTATAGACGTTGAGGCGGACGGACACTAAGATGAAATAAACCCGCTAATATGCCCAATGTACCCGCTGCAATATGATGAGAGGCTATTCCTCCCGAAACAAAAGGATCAAAACCTTCTGCGCCCCATGCTGGATTTACAGATTGTACTTTTCCAGTTAGCCCATAAGGATCGGACACCCATATTCCAGGACCATACAAGCCTGTTACATGAAATGCGCCAAAGCCAAAGCAAGCCAACCCTGAGAGAAATAAATGAATTCCAAAGATCTTGGGCAAATCCAAAGAGGGTTTTCCGGTACGTTCATCAGAGAATATTTCTAGATCCCAATACACCCAATGCCAGATAGCTGCCAAGAAGCACAAACCAGAAAACACAATATGTGCCCCTGCCACACCTTCGTAACTCCAAATACCCGGATTCGGTATGGTTCCTCCTGAAATACTCCACCCACCCCATGAATTGGTTATTCCTAAACGAGTCATAAAGGGTATAACGAACATACCCTGTCTCCACATTGGATCAAGAACCGGGTCAGAAGGATCAAAAACTGCTAATTCGTATAGAGCCATCGAGCCGGCCCAACCAGAAACTAGAGCTGTATGCATTATATGGACAGAAAGCAACCGACCGGGATCATTCAATACGACAGTATGAACACGATACCAAGGTAAACCCATGGAAATACCCCTTTTTTATCAAATATCAAAGAAAAATGGACACTATGTAACTTTATCGCATTGGAAAAGACTATACTATGTTATGTACCTAACCTTTTCAGTAGATTTTGTATAAGAAAGGGTTAAGATTTATTTCGTTCCATTGAAAATAACGGAACAATTTTGTTCGTAAGAACAAAGAGAAGCAGATCTATTCTATACTCGATAAGTACCAATACGCAATGGGGGTTGGGCCCTCTTTTTTTGTAGAATGAATGCGTAGATACTTGTTTATCATTCATAATGATCGACCCGCTCGTGAAAATTCTTTATTCATTCTGTCTTCTTCCGAAAATCTTCACCCAATCCATGTATCCAAATTTATGTTTAAAATAGAATAAACAGAAAAAAAATGAAGACAATAAATTCATTGGTACGTTTCCATATTAAAGTGAAGTATAGTACTTAACTTTTTTCTTTAATTTAATGCCCGTTGGTGTTCCAAAAGTACCTTTTCGGAATCCTGGAGAGGAAGACGCAGTTTGGGTTGACGTATAGTGCGGCTTGTCAGATATATTAGGTCATATGGGGTTTACCCGTTGTCTCCACCGATCGGGATATCCTCCGTTTCGCCCAAGAAATATTGATTGAACCATCAATTATTCGGAGCGTGAAGTGCAATTAGATCAATTTATATTGGGGATCAATATTATTAAGAATTTATGGTTAACTTGTAACGATAAAATAAAGTATCCAGGCTCCGTTCAGAAAATATCAAATTGGTAATCTATATGATTACTATTTGTATCATAAACATTTTTTATTTATATTTAATTTATGCTTTCTATATATTATTAGGAGTGATCTCAAATTGCCATTCAATGGCATGGAATAATAAGATGAATACATGGAATAATTTGAGAGAAAGCATGAAATGAAACATAAAAAAAAAAAAAAAGAAGCGGTACTGAGATAATTTGCCCTATATGTGCAAATAGAATTTGGACAAATCTTTACCCGGAGTAGAACACGAACCTAAAAGAATTGAAAGGGCCCATTCAAGAACAAGAAAATGACATCGTGATTTGAATTTCGATGAAATAATACATCAATGAGAGGTTAGTTTAATAAGTTCAATAATTTTTTTTGATAAGGAAGAGAAAGGGAACCAAAACTCATGTTTTTGAAAAATCGAAGAAAAGCCCTTCTTTAAAAAAAGAAAAACCTGTTACAAAAAATAAATTAAAGACTAGAATTGATACATTGATTGATTTTTTTTCGCAATTTTTTGAACCGTATGCATCCAAAGGTGCACGTACGGTTCCTAAGGGATACAATTTTGTCCTAATCAACCGACTTCATCGAGAAAGATTACTTTTTTTAGGCCAAGAAGTTGATAGCGAGATCTCCAATCAACTTGTGGGTCTCATGGTATATCTCAGTATAGAAGATAATACTAGGGATTTTTATTTGTTTATAAACTCTCCCGGCGGATGGGTAATACCAGGAATAGCCATTTATGATACTATGCAATTTGTGCCACCCGATGTACATACAATATGCATGGGATTAGCTGCTTCAATGGGATCTTTCATTCTGGTTGGAGGAGAAATTACCAAACGTCTAGCATTCCCTCACGCTTGGCGCCAATGAGTTAAAAAAAAAAAGACTATGCCTTCGCCATATCGAATATAAATAATCGAATTAGGAAAAATTAAGTAATAATAGCATGGCACTTTGAGTTCGATATGAACAAACCATTATTGTTTTTTATAACATGAGATTTTGTATCGAGATAGTAGTATGAAATAACCTTTATTTGTGATTTTATCTTATGTGTCGGGAGGACATTTTAGCGTCACAAATCATTTTTTCCTTATTTGATCATATCAGAAAGACACTTTGGGATTGCCAAATCACAAACTAGATAAATATATAAATATCTAATATAAAGCAACAGAACCATCGTAGTATTTTTTTACTCTTATGAAAAGAAGGATGGCAAATGGATTATTCAACGATCTGGCTGGATCGGATAGATTCTATTTCTTCCCCTCTTCTCTGGAGGAGGGGGTTAGTAAATTCCATTGCAGAGCCGTATGCAATGCACAAAAGGTGCCTGTACGGTTGTTCAATTCTCTATTTTTTCTTCTTTTTTTATCCCTTTAATTTAAATCCCATCATGCGAGATAGAAGAACCATTCATGATGTTATCTCAATATCATCAGGGTTATGATTCACCAACCTGCTAGTTCTTTTTATGAGGCACAGGCAGGAGAATTTATCCTGGAAGCGGAAGAACTGCTGAAACTTCGCGAAAACCTCACAAAAGTTTATGTACAAAGAACAGGCAACCCTTTATGGGTTATATCCGAAGACATGGAAAGAGATGTTTTTATGTCGGCAACAGAAGCCCAAGCCCATGGCATTGTTGATCTTGTAGCGGTTGAAAATGAAAATACTTCGGATTTCGTATAAATCCATGATTCCGTTTTATTTTCAACCATAATTCGAATTTTACACGATTTGATATCTTATATTGAATCGAAATAATTAATAATCATCAATCATAAATCAGGTTAAGATCGATCTAAACCAACCCATTCTATAAATATAATTTTATATATCCGACATGCCAACTATTAAACAACTTATTAGAAACACAAGACAGCCAATAAAAAATGTCACGAAATCCCCCGCTCTTCGAGGATGTCCTCAGCGTCGAGGAACATGTACTAGGGTGTATGTGCGACTCGTTCAGATCATGAGCTCGAGCAAATGAGACAATTTTTCCAGTATCAATGATTAATACCAATGAATAGATAGAGTAAAAGAACGCCATTTACTATCTAAAATGGGGATATATTATATACCCTTATTGTTTCTTGTATATTGTGTATGGAATTTATGGTTTTCATTGGTGCAAATCCAACCACCTCAATTTGAGATGAGAAGCAATTCTCCATTGGTAGCAAAGGGTTATCCATTAAGCGGAGGAAATGGTATTATAAGGATAAGAAGCAAAACAAAAAGGTTATGCCCATATTCTTGAAAGAACGGACTAACAGGGTCAGCTACCTAGCCAACTTTCATAATGAAATGCCGTCACTGTATGGATAGCTCTTATTGTGAAAAGGCCTATTACTGTATAATTAATGGGTAGAGCCAAAGAATGTTAACTATACAAGTTAACAATACCATTTGATTAAATGAGAGATGAGGCTCCGGCGCATAGAGAGGGCCTCACCGTTTAAGAAGTAACCATAGAAACGAAGGAACCCACTATTTTTTTGTATAGTATTTGGTAGAATTTCTTAGTTCCAGGTGAACCAAATGTCTGGCCTGGAAAGAATAAAAATAAAAAATAGTGGTTGGGAAGGTCATAGTAGCAAAAGCCATTGGAATTTATATTTTATATATCGGAATAATCCGTTTTGTTATTAACCGACCGGGGGGACAAATAATGACTGAAAGAAGAGAATTCAATTAGTTATTCATTAAAGTTTAATTTGATTCAATGACCAGAGTTAAACGAGGGTATACAGCTCGGAGACGTCGAACAAAAATTCGTGTATTTGCGTCAACCTTTAGAGGGGCTCATTCAAGACTTACGCGAACAATTACTCAACATAAAATGAGAGCTTTGGTTTCCTCTCAGCGAGATAGGGGCAGGCAAAAGAGAAATTTTCGTCGTTTGTGGATCACTCGGATAAATGCAGTAACTCGCGAGAATAAAGTATTCCATAGTTATAGTCGATTAATACACAATCTGTACAAGGGGCAATTGCTTCTTAATCGTAAAATACTTGCGCAAATAGCTATATCAAATAAGAATTGTCTTTACATGATTTCCAATAAAATCATAAAATAAAGGAAATTCTAAAGTAATATACAAGAATGATTGGACAAGAATTCCCCGGAGAATGAACTCCGGGAAGATAGAATAAACTAAATTGAGATAAAATTAAGATAAGAAAAGTAGTAGGAATGAACGAACATGCTTCAATAAAAAAATTGCTTATCCCCCCTTTTTTTTTTGTTTCTTATAAGACAAGAATTAAACCTGGATTCTGGGCCTTTTCGAGCAAAACATCCAATCCATTTGAGCTTGTGGAGTTTTGAGTCAATTGAGGAATATGCCTATTTATTTCTGGCTCTAGGACCCGCAGTTCTAGGGATCGACTCGGTTCTCTCAAATTGTTTCTCATTATTAAGAAAAGGTAACGAAGATAAAATACGAGCTTGTTTTATAGCAATAGTAATTAATCGTTGTTGTTTCAAGGTCAATTTATTTACCCGTCTAGATAATATTTTTCCTTGTTCACTAATAAATCGACTAATTAAACTCATGTTTCTATAATCAATTCGATCCCCCGAGACAATTGGGGGCAAACGCCGACGAAAAGAGAGCTTGGATTTACGAAAAGGTTGCTTAGATTTATCCATGGTTTATTCCTTATTTCTAAAATTCTATTTCTTTATTAATTTCAGATCCGGCCGAAGTAGGGTTTTATTTGTATAATTTAAATAGAATTTGTATTATATTATGATTATGTTATATGTTCTTCCTCTTTCTGCTCTTTGAGTTGGAATGGAAAGATTGCACATATGTTCCGTTCGATCTATTTCTTTATTTCCCCATGAATCGTATGCCTGTGACAATAACGACAAAATTTTCTCAATTCTAATCGACTGGGTGTATTGTGTCGATTCTTTTGAGTAATATATCTAGAAATACCCGGCGATTCTTTATTGACACCATTTCGGGCACAACAACAAGTACATTCCAAAATAACTATGACCCTTACATCTTTACCCTTGGCCATGAACCCCCTTTGGATTGACTTAACTTTTCTTTTTTCGATCTGAAAATAAAAAGAACAAAAAATTAATAGAAGTTACTAATTTGAAATTAATTTTCTAAAGATTTCATTGTAATTAATATTAATTAATATTAATTAATTGAATTAATTAAGAGTAATAATTAAAATTAAATAGATTGAAGATATATATTTTTTTTATTAAATTTTATTTAAATATCAATTATATATTATAATATTATATATAATTTTAAGTAATACAATTTTTTTCTAACTATCAATTATTCCTATACTAATACCAATATTTCATTTATGTATCTTCTTTACTGTGTTATGATTTCGTGGAGCCTCTCCTAGACTGGACCCGCATTTCTATTTATGTTTTTCCAAATCTAATTTTATTAGATCAACTTTTTGTTTGGGTTTAATACATTTTTTTTTTTTTTAATCACGTCACATAGAATTAAATCCCTAATTTTTTTATTTTTTTGCATATCAATAACTAGAATTAAAAAAAAGGAAATGACAAGGCGTCTGGGAATAAACGATTAATCTCTATCAATAGACCCGCTAAAGACCCAAACCATAGAGTACTTAGCACAGGTGCCGTGGAGAGATATGTTTTTATATCTCGCATTGAAAATCCTCCTTTTTATTGTTTATTGTAAAACATAGACATATATTATATATATGAGCAGATGTCGTAGTTCAAGATCATTTGTATTTATTTTTATGCAGAATTCTTAACTAAAATGGATATGTACAATGAACGAGTCAATGTTCTTGTCCTAAAAAAAAAAGCCTGAGTGTTAGTGTTATCGATAAATATTAATTTTTTTATGCGTTAGGTTTCAGATGTATATAATATAAATACAATATTTTAATATAAAAAATAAAGTATAAAATCAAGAAGAAAATAAAAATGTGGAAAACAAGACAAGGATTTTGTACAATGACATTGTAAAACAATTTTTAAAAGGGATGTAGCGCAGCTTGGTAGCGCGTTTGTTTTGGGTACAAAATGTCACGGGTTCAAATCCTGTCATCCCTACCTATTACTTCTACTAATGGGCAGTAACGGGAGATTACTCGAGATTGATTAAATTATAAAATTGGCTATATAATCTTTAATTTTTGCATACTATACTAGGTGTTTGCAAGATATTTTTGGGTACATAGAAATTCTTTTTTTTACAGTCGTACCCCCTGTCATAAGAAAGCGCTCTTAGTTCAGTTCGGTAGAACGCGGGTCTCCAAAACCCGATGTCGTAGGTTCAAATCCTATAGAGCGTGATGTTATGTCGAATCACATACAATAAAATAATTTAATAAACTTTAATTTGACCTCCTTTCAAGGAGTAGGAGGTCAATCAAAAAATATATTATTCAATCAAAGGTCTAATTGATCACCACGTCTGTATTGTAAATATGCAGTTACGAATAATCCTGCCAAAGTAATAGGAATTAGACCTAAAACGATTCCAAATAAAAAAACTTCAATCATTTCTATTTTTTGTTTGAGAGAATAAAAAGAGAGGTAAGATCTATCCCTAAATATTAATCTGAATTGTTCGCGAATCTCAATAACCGAGAATTGGCAATTCCCGCGCCCGCGGGACTATGGAAGACCTGGCATTTAAGAGAAATACTTATTTTTATAAATTGTTCATTCAATTTATTTCAAATAAGTCGTATCTTGTTCAAACCAATCAATAGAGCTGGGGTTATAGTTGAAGCAGCTAATAGAAAACCAAAATAACTAGTTATAGTAGACATGAAAGGGCTAAATTAGATATGTTCTTTTACTACATATGTTGATAAAACACTTACCTAAGTTTCAATTTTCCCAGATACGACAGTAAGAAAAACTATTGACAGTAGACAATATTAACTTAGTTCCATCTTAATTGATCAGTCATTATAGATAGCACTAAAAAAGATAGAATTACATAGTAGAAAAAATCGATTGCTCTGATGTGACATCAACCGGTCATGTGATTCCAAATCAACAGATTCATTGTGCAATTCGTGAGTTGAGTGAAAGTAATAAAAACTCTATCATATAACTAAAAAAAAAAATTCAGTCTAAAAAGAATAATTTGATTTTAAAATAATTTCAATTTGAATCATTTATTTTCAATAGGAGTTAATCCACTTTCTTTTCGATCGGACGGCCCAGGCCCGATACCCCCTTTTTATTTATTTCATTTCGGGTCCAACTCGATTTGAAGATGAGCAACTTCCAGTATCTTTTTAGCTTCTACACTCTGTCTTTCCATATCATAGAGTTCTATCTTTGTAATTCAGTCAAGAAATAACCTTGCTTTGGCAACAACGGTTGTTGCATCGCCAATATTCTGTAATTGATTGTTCTAACTATTTTCGGTTTTTTCATCAAACACACTATCATATAATAATCTATTTATTATTTATTGTATTATGTATTGTATGACCAACTAAGCTAAGTAAATGAAAGTATTCTAACAAAAAAATCTTTAACCATAAAAAGAGTTTATAAATTTTGCATATAATTGAATTGTGTAAATATGATAATATCTTTACATGAATTAGTTAAAACCCATGGATTCACACTTTCTCAAGATCTTGACTTTCTATCTCTATCTATTACGAAACCCATAATGGAAATCTTGAAATATTATAAATAATTTGAGGAATTTTATATTGTATTAATTTATTCCATAACATAAAGTTTATGCATATCCAAAGAACAAAAAGGGAAATGTAGCATTTCGGTACTAATTGAGACTGCGTTGCTGTGCCAGAGGAAGGATAGCTATACTGATTCGATATACTCTAAA